CTTTGACTTTAAGGAGACATGCTATAACAATAGCCCAGTTTCTGAAACTTCTGATCTGGATGGGAATCAAGAAAATGCGAAGTTAGAAATACTAAAAAACAAAGAAAAAGAAGCAATTTTCTTCTGGTTTGAAAAACCTCTTGTGACCCGTCTTTTCGACTATAAGCGATGGAATCGTCCATTGCGGTATATAAAAAATGATCAATTTGAAAAAGCTATAAGAAATGAAACGTCACAATATATTTTTTACACATGTCGAAGTGATGGCAACCAAAGAATATCTTTTACGTATCCATCCAGTTTGTCAACTTTTTTGGAAATGATACAAAGAAAAATGACTTTGTACACAAATACAATGGAAAATCACTATTGATACAAATACAAAAGATAAATAAGATAAAGAAATATTGAGACAAAAGATAAATAGAAGAAAAGATAATAAGAGATACGCCCTCCTCCTACATATTTTATGCCCTCTCCTACAAAGAAACTCGTAATACCAACGCCATTCGTAATTCCATCAATTACTCGTCTATCAAAAAAATGAGTTAATTCAGCTAATCCTCTTAGACCCTTAGTAAAAGATGTTGCATAAAAAGCATCTATGTAACCACGATTATATGACCAACTATATATTATATTTATTAGTTTGTCTCCCCAAAAGCGCGTCTGACCCTTTTTTAAAAATGCATTTTTAAAATTAAAATTTTGTAAAGATGAATAAAGGGGCTTATATAAAAGGGATGCTATAAATATTCCAAAACATGCTAGACTGACTGAAAAAATAGCATTTGAAAAAAATTCATACCAATCCACCGAATCAGTCAAATTTTTATGTAAAAGATTTATAGACGGAGTTAACCATTTTGATAATATATCCAAACCCATTCCTTCTTGATTCAAAGGAAGTGCCAGGGATCCCACGAACAAGGTAAATAGAACCAATACAAGCAAAGAGAATAACATAGTATTATCTGATTCATGGGGATATAAAAAACTTTTTTTTTTACAAGTTTTTAAATGAATAATAAAGGGTTGGTTGATGGTTTTTACCATATTATAAATTTGGTTTTGGTATGCCGTCTTAGAAAAAAAAGAAGCCTTCTCATTATTATTCATTATTAATAAAGTTAATAAACTTATATATATATATTTTTTTTTTAAGCCTTCTTTTCCCCATAGAGATACTGAATAAAACGGACTCATTCCCATTTGTTTTCCACTGTAATTTTGAAAATTAGTATTTAAATGCCCTTCAAAAGTAAGTAAATAAATTCGAAACATATAAAATGCAGTTAACCCGGCTGTGGAACAAGCTATTATTCCGAAAAGTGGTGAATACAACCAAGTATCATTAAGAATTTCATCTTTGGACCAAAAACAAGCAAGTGGGGGAATACCACAAAGAGAAAGTGTACCTAATAAAAAAGCTGTTTTTGTAATTGGGACATGTTTTGTTAAACCGCCCATAAGAACCATATTCTGACTTTTATCTGGAGAATATCCAACAATAGCTTCCATTGAATGAATAATTGATCCAGATCCTAAAAACAATAATGCTTTAGAGTAAGCATGAGTAATCAAATGAAATAAAGCAGCTCGATATGACCCCATACCTAAAGCTAACATCATATAACCCAATTGAGACATTGTAGAATAGGCTAAACTTCTCTTAATATCTTTTTGAGCAAGAGCCAAAGTAGCTCCTAACAGTACTGTTATTATACTTATTAAAGATATAAAATTCATTATGTAGGGTATTCCTATGAAAAGAGGAAGAAGACGAGCGACAAGAAAAATGCCCGCTGCTACCATCGTAGCAGCATGAATCAGAGCCGAAATAGGGGTAGGCCCTTCCATGGCATCAGGTAACCATACATGAAGGGGGAATTGTGCCGATTTAGCAATTGCACCGGAAAATACTAGAAAAACGCATAAATTATAAACTAAAAAAGTAAACGCATTATCATTATTATAACTTAAGTTATTGAATATTTCGAACAAATCCTGAAATTCAAAACTACCTGTTATCCAATAAAGACCTAAGATTCCTAAAAATAAACCAAAATCTCCTATACGATTAGTTACAAAAGCTTTTTGACAAGCATTTGCAGCAATAGGTCGTGTGAACCAAAAACCTATTAATAGATATGAGCACATTCCAACTAATTCCCAAAAAATATAAATTTGTATCAAATTTGAACTCGTAACTAATCCCAGCATGGAAGTATTGAAAAAACTCATATAAGCAAAAAATCTTAAATATCCTTGATCATGAGACATATAATTATCACTATAAATCAAAACCAGAATTCCAACAGTAGTAATTAATATTAACATAATAGAAGTAAGTGGGTCGATCAAGTGGCCGAACTCTAAAGAAAAATCATTATTAATAGTCCAAGACCATACATATTGATATATGAAATTGCTATTTATTTGCTGAATAGCCAGATCTGCAGAACAAATCATAACTATACTTAATAATAAAACACTAGGAAAAGCCCACATGCGACGAAGATTTTTTGTTGCCGTCGGAAAAAAGAGAAGCCCGACTCCGATTAAGACAGGAACTGTAAGTGGAACGAAAGGTATGATCCATGCATATGGATATGTATGTTCCATAAGAAAAACCTTTTTCATTTAAAATTAATTCTTTCCAATTCACCGGATCTTCTCTCTTTCGCAAAAAAAAAAGGGAAAAATATATATATATAGATTAGAGATGCAAGACCAAAATTTAATCTTCTTAAGTAGTCTTATTCTTTACCAAATCGTTCAAATCAAGAAGTTACAATTGATTAAATGATATCACCCTTACTAGTGCAAAGTGAATAGTTATTTATTATTTATTAAGTAATATGGTTCTATATTTAAAGCTATTTCGGGCGATCCATAAAAAAAAACTTTTTTAACTTTAACCAATTTTATTTCTTATAGTACGTTGGATACTATAGCTATAGAGCTTTTACTATGAGGATATAAAGAAATCCATTAGTATAGTATGAATTCGTTTTTTTTGTCCGGAAAGTTATAATTTATTAATTATATGTAATATAAATGTAAAAAAAAATTAAAGTAGTATTATCTAAATAAAGAACTAGATGGATAATCAATAGTAAATAAAGATTAGTTTTTATTGAATATTTAATATTATATTAATACTAGATAGATGTCTTTCACATCCAACTATAACAATGAGTAATCTCTTGATTTTTGAATGGCAGTTCCAAAAAAACGTACTTCTATGTCAAAAAAGCGGATTCGTAAAAATTCTTGGAAAAAGAAGGGATATTGGGCAGCGTTAAAAGCTTTTTCATTATCGAAATCTCTTTCGACCGGGAATTCAAAAAGTTTTTTTGTGCCGACAAATAAATAATCAAACATTGGAATAATCGGAATAAGAACTGAATGACTTTTTTGTTCTATCCCTAGAACAAAAAAGTCTTATTCCCACAGAGGATAAACTATGCGTAAGCTTATTATTTTATTAAGTTAAATATAACTGACATTCTAAAATCAGATAAATATACTCTATTAGTGAACACATATTTAAATGACGTTGTATTCCTAAATTTAAAATTTTAATCGTTCCTAAATATGAATTGACTACTTCAATCTCGACGATTGAGTATGAATAGGTTATTATAATTTTGAGCAAGCCGCTATGGTGAAATCGGTAGACACGCTGCTCTTAGGAAGCAGTGCTAGAGCATCTCGGTTCGAGTCCGAGTGGCGGCATGGGATCTATCTTCTAAAACTTCTAAAATAAAAGAGATAGACTAAGTCCTATTAAGTAATTCCAGAAATTAAACTCCCTGCATTCCGTAATTATAATTTAAGGTACTCCCTCCTTAAAAAATATATATAATATGATTTTTTCGACTTTCGAACATATATTAACTCATATATCCTTTTCTATTATTTCAATTTTAATTACACTATATTTTATAACCTTATTAGTGGATGAAATCGGAGGACTAGATGATTCATCCGAAAAGGGCATGATAGCGAGCTTTTTCTGTATAACCGGATTATTAATCACGCGGTGGATTTATTCGCGACATTTTCCATTAAGTGATTTATATGAATCATTAATTTTTCTTTCGTGGAGTTTATCCAGTATTAATATGCTTCCGTATTTTCAAAAATATAAAAATAATTTAAGCGCAATAACCGCGCCAAGTGCTATTTTTACCCAAGGCTTTGCTACTTCGGGTCTTTTAACTGAAATGCATCAATCCGCAATATTAGTACCTGCTTTACAATCCCAATGGTTGATGATGCATGTAAGCATGATGGTATTGGGCTATGCAGCTCTTTTATGTGGATCATTATTATCAATAGCTCTTTTAGTCATTACATTTCGAAAAGACATAAGTATTCTTCATAAAAGCAACCATTTATTAAAATTAAATGAGTTAGTTTACTTTAATGAGACCAAATACACAAATAAAATAAACAATATTGTAAAAACTACTTCATTTCTTTCTCATAGGAATTATTACAAGTATCGATTGATTCAACAATTGGATGATTGGGGTTATCGTGTTATTAGTCTAGGTTTTATCTTTTTAACCATAGGTATTCTTTCGGGAGCAGTATGGGCTAATGAGGCATGGGGATCATATTGGAATTGGGACCCAAAAGAAACTTGGGCATTTATTACTTGGACCATATTTGCGATTTATTTACATACGCGAACAAAGGAAAATTTACAAGGTGAAAATTCGGCAATTGTGGCTTCTATGGGGTTTATAATAATTTGGATATGCTATTTTGGGGTTAATCTATTAGGAATAGGGTTACATAGTTATGGTTCATTTAACCTCTAATTGAATTGCAGAAAGGGCGTGACTAATACAGTTAGGTGTAGGACTATATATAAGAAAACTTCGTGGAAGCTGACGAGAACCCTTTGAATCCAGATTGTAGTGATTCAAAGGGTTCGGAATAATTCGGTTTACAATTCATTTTTTATTATCTTAAGTAAACTATTT